ATTAATTTATATAAAAAATATCAAGGAGGTTTAGCGACTTGATTAGAAAGTTCTAATCATAAAGATATTGGTACATTATATTTTTTGTTTGGTTTGTGGTCAGGTATGGTAGGAACAAGTTTATCTTTAATTATTCGTTTAGAGTTGGCAAAACCGGGTTTGTTGTTAGGCAACGGTCAATTATATAATTCAGTTATTACTGCACATGCAATTTTAATAATTTTTTTTATGGTTATGCCCACTATAATTGGGGGTTTTGGTAATTGAATAGTGCCTTTAATGTTGGGTGCCCCGGATATAAGTTTTCCTCGTTTAAATAATTTAAGGTTTTGGTTATTACCTACTGCTATGTTTTTAATTTTAGATGCTTGTTTTGTGGATATAGGAAGCGGTACAAGTTGAACTATTTACCCCCCTTTAAGTACTTTAGGTCACCCTGGGAGAAGTGTAGATCTTGCAATTTTTAGTTTACATTGTGCAGGTTTAAGATCTATTTTGGGGGGTATTAATTTTATGTGTACTACAAAAAATTTACGTAGCAGATCTATTTCGTTGGAACATATGAGATTGTTTGTGTGAACGGTGTTTGTTACTGTGTTTTTGTTGGTTTTGTCATTACCGGTATTAGCCGGGGCAATTACTATATTGTTAACAGATCGTAATCTAAATACTTCTTTTTTTGACCCCAGTACAGGAGGTAACCCTTTAATTTATCAACATTTGTTTTGATTTTTTGGGCATCCTGAGGTTTATATTTTAATTTTACCTGCATTTGGTATTATTAGTCAATCTACGTTATATTTAACAGGGAAAAAAGAGGTATTTGGTTCTTTGGGGATAGTTTATGCTATTTTAAGAATTGGTTTAATTGGTTGTGTAGTGTGAGCACATCATATATACACTGTTGGTATGGATTTAGATTCTCGTGCTTATTTTACTGCTGCTACTATGGTAATTGCAGTTCCTACTGGAGTTAAAGTTTTTAGTTGATTGGCTACTTTATTTGGTATAAAAATAAATTTTCAGCCTTTGTTATTGTGGGTCTTGGGTTTTATTTTTTTATTTACTATTGGTGGTTTAACAGGTGTAGTACTGTCTAATTCTAGATTGGATATTATTTTGCATGATACTTATTATGTTGTTAGGCATTTTCATTATGTTTTAAGCTTGGGGGCTGTGTTTGGTATTTTTACGGGTATTAGGTTATGATGAAGTTTTATAACTAATTTGGTTTATGATAAGTTAATAATGTCAACAGTATTTTTTTTAATATTTGTTGGTGTTAATTTAACGTTTTTTCCTTTACATTTTGCAGGGTTACATGGATTTCCTCGTAAATATTTGGATTATCCAGATGTTTATTCTGTTTGAAATGTTATATCTTCCTATGGATCAATTATTAGTGTGTTTGCTTTGTTTTTATTTTTGTATATGTTATTGGAATCATTTTTTAGTTATCGTTTAGTTTTAAATGATAACTTTACTAATAGTAGGCCTGAGTATAGTATAAGTAGATATGTATTTGGGCATAGTTATCAATCTGAAATTTATTTTAGATGTTCAGTTATAAAATTATAAAAACTTTAGTATATTTTAGTATTTTTAATTGCAAATTAAAAGGTGTAAAGTTTTTAAATAAGATAGGATAATTAAGTCTGTTAGGTTCATACCCTAAGGGTGTTTTCTCTTATTAATTAAAGTTTTAGTATAATTTTAGTATAATTTATTGTCAATAAATAGGTTTAAACTTTATTTATTAAAAAAGTTCTTTAGTATAATTTTAGTATGTTTGATTTCCAATCAAGTGGTTTATAGAATTAATAGGTAATTATTTTCAAGGTTATAATTTAAATTTTTGTAATAGGATGTTTGCAAGGTATATGGATTGATTTCATAGTTTTAATTGTAGCTTATTATTGGGTGTTTTAGTTTTTGTAGTAATATTATTTGTTTATTTAATATTAAATAATTATTATTTTAAAAGAAAAAAAATTGAATATCAATTTGGTGAGTTATTGTGTAGAATTTTTCCTACTTTAATTTTATTAATACAAATAATTCCGTCTTTAAGTTTGTTGTATTATTATGGTTTAATAAATTTGGACAGTAATTTAACAGTTAAGGTTACAGGACACCAATGGTATTGAAGTTATGAGTTTAGAGATATTCCAGGTTTGGAGTTTGACTCTTATATAAAGTCTTTGGATCAATTAAATTTGGGGGAACCCCGTTTGTTGGAGGTAGACAATCGTTGTGTAGTACCTTGTGATACAAATATTCGTTTTTGTATTACCTCTGCAGATGTAATTCATTCTTGAGCATTACCTACTATGTCTATTAAGTTGGATGCCATGAGGGGGATTTTATCAACACTTTGTTATAGGTTTCCTGTAGTAGGTGTGTTTTATGGGCAATGTTCTGAAATTTGTGGGGCTAATCACAGTTTTATACCAATTGCGGTTGAGGTTACATTATTGGATAATTTTAAAAGTTGATGTTATTTAAACATAGATTAAAGCTTTTTAGTTTATTAAAAATATTTGTTTGTGGTACAAAAGATATTAAGGCTATAATTATTGTTTATTTAATTTTAGGTATTGCATATCATTTAAAGATGTTTTTATAGTTTTATAAATAATAGAATTAAAAGGTAGAAAATTTATTATTTTTATTGTTTCATAATAAAAATAATAAATTTTAGAGTTGAAAAGTCGACTTTTAGGATATCTGTGTAATTTGTTGTTATTAGAAATTTATTTTTATTTTTTATATATTATATAAATAGTAAAAGTTAAAGTATTTTTATTTTTAGTTTTATAACTGTTTATCTTTTAAAGGTTAGTTTAGTTTTTTGTTTTATATAATAAAGTTTTATTATATATATTATTTTAGAATTAGTAGTTGTTGTAAAGAATTTGTTTTTTGTTTAATATAATTAAATAACTCAAATATTGATCAAATGTTTTTTAAAGACTTAGATTTTTAAATAAAATTGGCTTCTGCCCAGTGATAATAATTAAATGGCAGTCTTAGCGTGAGGACATTAAGGTAGCAAAATAATTTGTGCTTTTATTGGGTTCCAGTATGAATGGAGTTATTGGTTAATTAATTTTTTAATTTTTATGTGAATTTTTAATTAGTATAAAAAAATATTAGTATAATAATACAAAGATAAGTCTTCGGAAATTCTATTTTAATAATAGTTTTTGTATTATTGTTAAAAATTTTCTAGGGCAGAAATATTATATAATTATAATATCTATTAATAAATTTAAGGAATTACTCCGGAGTTAACAGAAAATCATATCTAATCTAGTTCTTATAGTAAGATAAGTTTTACATCGATGTTGTATTTAAATTTATTAAAAAAGGAGAAAATTTAAATTTTAAGACTGTTCTTCTTTTAATTAATTTAACGTGATATTAGTTTAATTCATTGTAAGATAGAATTGTTTATCTTGTTTATTATTAATAAATAATTTTAATAGTACGAAAGGAAAATTAAAAAAAGTTTTAAACTTTTAAAGGTTAGTTTGGCTTAATTTTTAATTTATTATTTGTAGTGTTGTTTGCTTTATTTTTGTTATTAATACTTTATGTGTTAAATTTTGCTATAAGGGTAAAAAAAATAGATTTATTAAAAGTAGGTGCATTTGAAAGAGGGTTTTTAAGTGTAGGTAAAATTCAGAATTCATTTAGAATTCATTTTTTTATTATAATGTTAATGTTTGTAATTTTTGATTTAGAAATTGTAATGTTTTTAGGTTTATTAATTTCAGATGTAAGATCTATAGTAAGGTTTTTAATGTTAATGTTATTTATTTTTGGAGGATTTTATATGGAGTGATGATATGGAAAATTAATTTGAGTGGTTTAATAATGATTATATTATATTATAGGTAAGTTTGTGTTAAATTATTTTTATCCCTAAATTTATTAGTGATAAAATTTTGTAAGATTAATATCTTGATTTTTTTGATATCATATAGATTTGTAATGTTATTAATAATAATTTTATTTGTACCCTTCATAAAATTAGGTTTATATATATTGGAATGAGATTTTTTATCTCTAAAATTTAATTTTTATTTTAATAGTATTTTATTTTCTTTAATTTTAGGCTTAGTAACTTTAAGTGTATTGCTTTTTAGTACTTATTATATACATGGTGAAGTAAATTTTAATTATTATTATTTTGTTTTACTTATTTTTGTAGGTAGAATATTTATATTAAATTATAGAAGGAGTGTGTTTACAATATTGCTTAGGTGGGATTTATTGGGAATTTCAAGTTTTTTTTTGGTGTTATTTTATAATAATTGAGATAGTAATTCGGGGGCAATAAATACGGCACTGACTAATCGAATTGGGGATTTTTTTATTTTTAGTTTTTTTAGTGGTGTAATTTTTTATGGTTATTATTTTTTTAGTTTTGAATTAATGTGTAGGTTTATAGTATTGTTGTTATTATTAACGTCATTTACTAAAAGTGCACAGTTTCCTTTTAGTAGTTGGTTACCTAAGGCTATGAGTGCACCTACACCGGTAAGGTCGTTGGTACATAGAAGAACATTGGTTACTGCTGGTTTAATTTTGTTAATAAATTTTAGAAAGTTAATATTAAATGGTAATGTGGCTATAATTATTTTATTAATTGGTTTATTTACTATATTTTTTTCTAGTGTTGCTGCGTTGGTAGAAGAAGATATAAAAAAAGTTGTTGCTTTAAGAACTTTGTCTCAAATGGGGTTTTCTATAACCACGTTGGGATTAGGTTTAAGATTTATCTCGTTTATTCATTTAGTTAGACATGCTTTATTTAAAAGTTGTTTATTTATACAAATTGGGTATATTATTCATTGTAATTATGGCCAGCAGGATGGCCGTGGTTATGGAAATAATGGTAATTTGCCATTATTTATACAATTACAATTATTAATTACTTTATTTTGTTTATGCGGGTTGGTGTTTTCTAGTGGTACGGTAAGAAAAGACGTTATTTTGGAAATGTTTTTTATAAATAATTATTATTTGTTTTTAAGTTTAATGTTTTTTGTAGCTATTTTTTTAACTTTTGGTTATAGATATCGTCTTTGAAAAGGTTTCTTTTTAAGGTTTAGTAAAATTGTAAGTGTGTATAGTAGAACATTAGTAATAAATTTTTTAAGATTGGGATTAGTAATTTTTTCAATTTTTTTTGTATGATGATTAAATTATAATATAATGGTGTTACCAGCATTATTTTTATATGTAGATTTTTATGCTCCCTTGATTTATTTAGTAATAATTATTTTGTTAGTTTATTTTGTTTTTAAGTTATTATTTAGAGAGTTGGCTTATAAATTTTTAGTTGATTATTTGGCTAAAAATGTTATTTATAAGGTTAAAAATTTAAAGTTTATGGATAATAATTTAAATAAATATGGTTATATAGGATTTAATTTATTTGGAAGATTAAGAGTGTTATTTACGGGTTATATAAGTTCATTTAAATACAATAATTTAGTAATTCTGGTATTTTTTTTATTTTTATTTTTATGGGACTTTAATTTAAAGTATAAAATATATGATTTGCATTCATAAAATTTAAGTTCTATAATATATTATATATATAATATATTATATTATATATAATATAATATTTTCTATAAAAAAGTAAATCTGAAAGATTTACTATTATATAATTATTAAAAATAAAAATTAATGAATAAATAGAACGCGAATATAAAAAATTACGATATGAGTAAATTTTTTCTTGATAAAAGCGTTGGTTTATTAATTTATTATTTTTAATAATTTTATTTATAAAAAATTTCTTATATATATAATATATTATATATATTTTATTGCAGTATGTAGTTTATTTAAAATATAATATTTGGGTTATTAAGAATTTATTACTGATAAACTTTTAGTTTAAATTAGAATTTTTCACTTACAATGAAAGGGTTTAAAAGTTTTATTTTTAGTTTTTTTTTAGGAATTTCTTTGTTGGGGGGTGTTATAAGTTATATAAGTATAGATCCTATAAAAAGAAGGTTTTTTATAATTTTAAGTATACTAATGTGTATGCCTATATTGTCTTTTAGAGGTTATGTGTGATTTTCATATTTTGTGTGTTTATTATTTTTAAGAGGTATCTTTGTAATTTTAGTATATTTTTCTAGTTTGTCAAAAATTAATTTAGTAAAAAGTTATTTGGTAATTTTAAGTTTATTTCTTAGTTTTTTTGTATTGTCAATTTCATATAATAGTATTTTGTATGGTGTAAGATTAAATGTATTTTATTATAGTATTTTTTGATTAGTAATTGTTTATATTTTATTAATTTTGTTATTTTTTATAAATTTTACAAGATTTTTTTTAAATTTTTCAGGTGCTTTGCGTAAAGTTTAAAATTATTTTTTTATTTTTAAGATTGTTTATGTTATTTTTTAAATGGCATCGTTTTATTTTTATTTTAATTGCGTTAGAATTTATAATAATAAGTTTATTTATTAAATTTATGGGTTTAGTAACAGAAATAATATTTTTTTATTTTATGTGTTTTTCTGTAATTTCTAGTATTTTAGGTATGGTAGTTATAGTAGGGGGAATAAAATTTTATGGAAGAGATCAATGTATTTTTTAAGTAGATTTAAGTTAAGTTTAAACTGTTAGTTTTCAAAACTAAAAATTTTAGTCTATAAAATTTGAGGCTTTAGTATATGTATGTAGTATAATTTATTTTCAATAAATAGGAAATAAGTCTTATAAAGATTGCTTTTATAGATTTAAAATTTGATTATGATTTGTAATTAGTTAAAATAATATTATTTAAGTTTAATTTATTTAGTGGGCAATGTATATTTACCCCGGTAATTAGTTATTTGTATAATACTTGTTCCAGAATAATCGGCTAGGCTAGTAAAAATTTATACTTTATTTTGTTTTAATTGCAATTTTCGTTAATATTTTTAATAATTATAGGTTAAATTTTAATTAATTTTAGTATATTGTTGTAATTTTAAGTTTTGATAAACGAATTAGATTAGTACCTAATTAGTCAAAAATTAAAAAAGCAGGAGTAAAGTGGTATTTAAACTGAAAGAATATTGGCAGATTTTCTAAATTATCTTTGGAGGTTGAGTAATAATTGAGAACCCTCATTAACTACTTTAGTTTTAGTCTCATGTATGATCGTTTATTTTATACTTAAGGTATATAATAAAAAATTTTTATTTAATAAAATAGATATATATTTGGTTTATGTAAAAGTAATATTTGACCTACAATAGGTTAAGCTGTGGATTCATAATGTAGTTTTATGATTAAAATGTAAAAGACAGTAAAAAAATCTTTATGTTTTTTTGAAGATTATTTAGATGTGGTACAAATCATCCATCAATTGCCTATAGGGGAGTAAGTTGTAGTAAAGTAGATTTAGGGGAACCTTAATCTAGTAAATAAACTATTTATATTTTGTTTTGAAAACAAAATTTAAGAAATGTTCTTGTAGTTTTAAGAGTTAGTTTAAGGTTAGAATTGTTGACTGTTAATCAAAAGGTACATTCTCTTAATTATATAAAGAATTTAGTTTAATTTAAAAATATTAAATTGTAAATTTAAAGTTTTATATTCTTGATTATTTTAAATTTTTTAATAATTGTTTTAATAATGGTTTTTATTTTGCAAGCAATTGCTTTTATTACGCTTTATGAACGTCATTTATTGGGAAGTAGTCAAAATCGTTTGGGTCCAACAAAAGTTAGCTTTATAGGTGTTTTACAAGCTTTATTAGATGGTGTTAAATTGTTAAAAAAAGAGCAAATGTTGCCTTTAAATTCTTCCAATTTATCATTTTTATTAGTACCGGGGGTTTCTTTTGTAGTTATATATTTGGAGTGGTATATTTTGCCTTATTTTTTTGATTTTTTAAGTTTTGAATATTCGTTATTGTTTTTTTTGTGTCTTATTGGTTTTTCTGTTTATACTACTTTAATTAGAGGTATTGTTAGTAAATCTAAATATGGTATTGTAGGTGCATTGCGTGCTAGAAGTCAAAGTATTTCTTATGAAATTGCATTTTCTTTGTATTTATTGGCTATCATAATTCATTATAGAATATTTTCTTTTGTTAGTGAAATAATGTTAAGTTTAGTAATTATTTATTTACCTTTTTTGGTAATAATTATTGCTGAATTAAATCGTGCACCTTTTGATTTTGCAGAGGGTGAAAGTGAGTTAGTTAGAGGATTTAATGTTGAATATTCAAGTATTGCATTTGTATTATTATTTCTTAGTGAATATGGAAGATTAATTTTTTTTAGAGTTATAAGTTCTATATTGTTTTTTAAATTTTCTATGGTAATAAGTTTAATAATTTTTTCAATTATTATTTTTATCCGTAGGTCATATCCTCGTTTTCGTTATGATATAATAATAATAATATTTTGATTTAAGTTTTTACCTATTTCATTAATCTATCTATTTTATTTTTATGTTTTGTTTATTTAGCTAGTTAATTAAATTAATCAAGTATTTTTTTTAGATATTTTTATGTTTATATTTTTTTTGCAGTATATACTTTATTTTAAAGAGGGTATATTAAATATTTTGGTAAAAAAATTTTTTTATAGTTTAATTGGTGTTTTTAGTTATTCAAAAATTTTGCCTTTAAGGTCTATCATTTCTTTTTTTACTTTTATTGTATTGTTAATTTGTTGTTTTGGGGGGTATTTTACATATTCTTTTACACCTTGTGGAATAATTGAGTTTACGTTTGTTTATGCTATAGTAGCATGATTAAGGACTTTGTTAACTTTTATTTCTAGGGAAAAATTTTCGGTTTATATAAGAAAAGGTGGAGATACATATTTAAAAACCTTTAGTATGTTGTTAGTTGAAATTGTTAGGGAATTTTCTCGTCCTTTGGCTTTAACTGTACGTTTAACAGTTAATATTATAGTTGGGCATTTGGTTAGAATAATACTATATACGGGTATTGAAAATTATTTGGGGGAAAAATATTTGTGAATTAGTATTTTAGCTATTATAATGGAGTGTTTTGTATTTTTTATTCAAAGTTATATTTTTTCACGTTTAATTTATTTGTATTTAAATGAATAAGAGATGTTAACTTAAGTAATAAAGTGTCAAATTTTTAATTTGAAAATGTATTTTACACATCTTAAATTGGTTAATATAGCATAAGAAGTGCATTTGTTTTAAGCACAAAAGATATAAGTTAACTAATGAGTTTTACACAAGTCTTCTAAATTTGTTATAGGTTTATGCCTACTCATTTTTGTATATGTTTATAATAGGTTTTGTTATTTTTTTAAGTTTATTAAGAATTTTGGTAAATAATGTTTTAGTTTGATGAAGTGTATTTTTATTAATAACTTTGGTTTTTGTTGCCCTTAATAAAAAAATTAATAGTTATAGAAGTTTATTTAATTATTTTGTTATGCAAGAAAGGTTAGGACTTTTATTTTTAATATTTTCATTTGGTTATTTTCAGTTATTAATTGTTATATTTAAAATTGGAATAGCACCTTTTCATTTTTGAATTTTTAGTGTTACAAATGGGGTGTATGGTTTTAATTTAATATGATTTTTAACTTTTCAGAAGTTACCGTTTTTATTAATTTTTTTACAGTTAATAGTTGGTAAGTTAATTTTTTTATTAATAATTGGTTTATTATTTTGTTTATTTCAAATATTATTAATAAAAACATTTAAAAATTTATTAATTTTGTCATCAACGGAATCATTTAATTGAATTACTATGGGTTTTTTAATATCATTTTTGAATATTTTATTTATTTTTATTTATTATTTTGTTTTAATAGTAATAGTAATTCCTAAGTTTGAGTTTTTTAATATTAATAATTTTATTGGTTGGGAAACAATATTAATTTTTATAAATTTACCATTTAGGGTTAATTTTTTTGTAAAAATTTTTTCTTTAACTGAAATTTTTAAGGTTCAAAGGTTAGGTTTTTTATTTTTGTTGTTTTTAATGTTTTTTTCAGCATTATCACTGGGATTTTGAATGGTTAATTTAAGTACTAAATTTTTTGAAGTTTTTAAATATAATAAAAGTTTATTTTTATTTTTTGTGCCTGCTACGTTAATAATTTTAATTTAGGATTATTTCACTAGTAAAATTTATTATATTATCTTGATGAGGTAAAGTTCCTTTTGGGTGAAATAAAATGTTAAATAGATATTACTATATTTGATTACGGTTCAAAAAGATATACATTTTTATATTACAAAACGTTGTAATTTAGTTTAGATAGAATATTTATTTTTGGTGTAAAAGGGTTTAATTACAATTATAAAATTTCACTAGTTTAACTATAAAATATAACTCTGAAGAAGTTAAGATTTGTGAGGTGATTAAAAGTAATAATAATCTTTATAATTTTATTACTTCAATAGTAGTAACTTTGCCTACAAGAAAAAATTTAACTATTAATTGAAATTATGGTAGGATATTAGGTATGGTATTAATTTTTCAAATTTTAACAGGTACTTTTTTGGCTTTTTATTATACGGCAGATGGTGCTATGGCATTTAGTGCTGTGCAGTATATTATATATGAAGTAAATTATGGTTGAATTTTTCGTATTTTTCATTCAAATGGTGCTAGTTTGTTTTTTATTTTTTTATATTTACATATTTTTAAAGCTTTATTTATGGTTAGATATCGTTTAAAAAAGGTTTGAATTTCGGGATTAACTATTTATTTATTAGTTATAATGGAAGCATTTATGGGTTATGTGCTAGTGTGAGCACAAATAAGTTTCTGGGCAGCGGTAGTAATTACTAGTTTGTTAAGGGTTATTCCTATTTGAGGACCTTCTATTGTTACTTGAATTTGAAGTGGATTTGGTGTTACTAGGGCAACTTTAAAGTTTTTTTTTGTGTTACATTTTTTATTACCATGAGGTTTAATAGTATTAATTTTGGCTCATCTAATTTTTTTACATAGTACTGGTAGAACTTCTAGTTTGTATTGTCACGGGGATTATGATAAAATTTGTTTTGGACCGGATTATTGAAACAAGGATGCTTACAATATTATTTTTTGATTAGTGTTTGTAGTGTGATCAATGTTTTATCCTTATATTTTAGGGGATCCAGAAATATTTATTGAGGCAGACCCTATAATAAGTCCAGTGCATATTGTTCCAGAGTGATATTTTTTATTTGCTTATGCAATTTTGCGTGCCATTCCAAATAAAGTGTTGGGTGTTGTAGCATTGTTAATAAGTATTGTAATTTTTTATTTTTTTGTATTTATTAATAATTATACTTCTTGTTTAGTTAAGTTAAATAAATTTTTGGTTTTTAGATTTATTTTGTCAGCAGTAATTTTAAGATGATTAGGCCAATGTTTGGTTGAAGAACCTTTTACTACTTTAAGGCCCTTATTTTCTATTATTTATTTTTTATTAGTTTTAATTTTATTAATGGTTTTTTATTTTAGAAAAAAATTATTTATTTAGGCATAATTAGTATATTAAATATATTAGATTTAGGTTCTAAAGAATTATTTATGTTATTTATCATAATTTTCATATTTTAAGACTTTCAAGTTATGCTTATTATATATTTTTTGCTTCACTGGGTTTAACCAGGTCTATAGTAATTTTTTTTAAATATGGATTAGTATTGCCTTTGTTGTTTAGATTATTTGTAGTGTTGTTAATTTCATTTGCTTGAGGTAAGGATATTTCAATAGAGGGTTTAAGTGGTTATCATAATTTTTTTGTAATAGATGGTTTTAAGTTTGGTGTGGTATTATTTATTTTTAGAGAGTTTATATTTTTTTTTAGTATTTTTTGGGTATTTTTTGATGCTGCTTTAGTACCCGTGCATGAGTTGGGGGAAAGTTGATCTCCAATGGGAATACATTTGGTTAATCCATTTGGTGTACCTTTATTAAACACTATTATTTTATTAAGAAGGGGTGTGTCAGTTACATGGGCACACCACAGGTTATTAAGAAATAAAAGGTGTACTAATAGTATAGTATTAACTTGTATTTTGGCTGTATATTTTACGAGTATCCAATTAATAGAATATAGGGAGGCAAGATTTTCAATTTCAGACGGTATTTTTGGTAGTATTTTTTATTTATCTACAGGTTTTCATGGTATTCATGTATTGTGTGGTGGTTTATTTTTAGGTTTTAATTTGTTACGTTTATTAAAGTCTCATTTTAATTATAATCATCATTTGGGATTAGAATTTGCAATTTTGTATTGACATTTTGTTGATGTAGTTTGATTATTTTTATTTGTGTTTGTATATTGATGGTCTTATTGCTAAGTTAGTTTATTTTTAGAATTTGTAACTTGTAATTACAAGGATATTATTAGCATTGTTAGAATTTTTGTTTTTAAGTTTAATATTATTTTTTAAGCCTATTTTGTTTTTTTTGTTTATTATTGTGTTTACGTTTATAATATTTAAAAATATTTCATGAGGTGGATTATTTTTTGTGGTAGATTCAAATGTTTTTATTTTATTAATTTTTATAATAATTTTTATTTATGGAATAGTTTTAGTTAGGGAAAAAAACTTTAATTTACTTATGCTTAGGGCAGTTTTAATTATAATTTGTTTGATATTTTTTGTGTCAAGAAATATGTTAATGTTGTATATATATTTTGAATTGTCTATGTTTCCTATTTTAGTTATAATTTTGGGATATGGTTCTCAGATTGAAAAAATTAATTCAGGATATTATTTATTATTTTATGCTGCTGTGTGTACTTTTCCTTTTTTATTTGTGTATTTTAAAAGAATATTTATATTTACTATATGTTATTTTGATTTTGTATTAACGTGAGAACTATTTTTTATTTTAACGCTCAGGTTTATAATAAAATTTCCGGTATATTTTTTACATCTATGATTACCTAAAGCACATGTTGAGGCCCCTACCACTGCTAGTATGTTATTAGCAGGTTTGTTGTTAAAATTGGGTACGGCCGGCTATTTACGTATTTTGGGGTCTATAAATTTTGTTTATAATAATTTGTGAGTTATTATTTCTTTGTTGGGTATGGTGTTGGCTTCATTTAGTTGTATATTTCAAAGAGATGCTAAATCTTTAGCAGCGTATTCTTCTGTTACTCATATAAGATTTTTATTGTTGTCTATAATTTATATTATAATAAGCAGAAAAATTAGTGGTTTAATAATAATGTTGGCCCACGGTTATACATCAACGTTAATATTTTATATAATTGGTGAATTTTATCATACTTCATCTACACGTATAATTTATTTTATAAATAGGTTTTTTGGTTCTAGAATGTTTTTTGGTATTATATTTTCGTTGGTGTTTTTGTCTAATAGGGGTGTACCACCTTCATTGTCATTTTTATCAGAATTTATAATTGTAACCAATAGTGTATTAATTAGAAAATTATTTTTTTTTATAATTTTTGTTTATTTTATAATTTCTTTTTATTATTCATTATTTTTAATTGTCACATCTGTTATGGGTAAAACATTTGTTAATATAAATAGATTTAATGTAGGTATTTCTATGTCAACGGTATTAATAATATTTAATGTATTTTGGTTATCTATATTTTATTAATATAAATATATCCAAAATTTATATTTTGGATTTTTTTTTGTTTTATAAGAGTAAAATTTTTATTGTAAGAAAAATTCTCTTAT